GTTTATGTAGCTTATTTAAAGCATGACACTGAAAATGCCAAGATGAAAGTGAATAAAAATCTCATAAACATACAGGTTTGGTCCTAGCCTTAGTATTAATTTTGATTATAATTATACATGCAAGTCTCAGCGCCCCAGTGAAAATGCCCCTTACTCCTGTTTCGGAGACAAGGGAGCAGGTATCAGGCACTAAAAAGCCCATGACATCTTGTTAAGCCACACCTCCACGGGAACTCAGCAGTAATAGACATTAAACAATAAGCGATAAGCTTGATTTAGTAATATGTATTAGAGTTGGTAANTCTCGTGCCAGCCGCCGCGGTTATACGGAAAACTCAAATTAATTAACACGGCATAAAGGGTAGTTAAAAATATCTTAAATAAGATTTAAAACTTGCTAAGTGGTTNTATATTATGCAAATCTTATACTCAAAAACGAAAGTCATCTTATATTACTTGAAGCTACTACAGCCGAGGGACAAACTGGGATTAGATACCCCACTATGCTCGACTTTAAACTTTGATTCGCCAGAGTACTACGAGCCACAGCTTAAAACTCAAAGGACTTGGCGGCGCCCTATACCCCCCTAGAGGAGCCTGTTCTGTAATCGATACTCCCCGATAAACCTCACCACCTCTCGTTAATACAGCCTATATACCACCGTCCTCAGCTTACCCCTCAAAGGGAGAATAGTAAGCAAAATCATTTTAAATAAAAAAGTCAGGTCAAGGTGTAGCAAATGAGGCGGAAAGAAATGGGCTACATTTTCTATTATAGAATATACAGAATGTTTTATGAAACATGACATGAAGGAGGATTTAGAAGTAAAAGGAAAAAAGAGTGTTCTTTTTAAACCGGCAATAGAGCGCGCACACACCGCCCGTCACCCTCCTTACATACAGGAAAAATTAAATAAATATTAATATAACAAAAGGAGATAAGTCGTAACATGGTAAGCCTACCGGAAGGTGGGCTTGGATATTAGAATATAGCTTAATCAAAGCATTTTGCTTACATCAAAAAAATATTTATTAAAATAAATTATTCTGAGTCTTTATTATAGCCTACATATATATTTATTCTACTCAATAATATAAAACATTTATATAATGATAGTATGGGTGACAAAAACCTTTTTTAGCGCAATAAATAAAGTACTGTAAAGGAAAGATGAAATAGAAATGAAATAANCCATAAACATAAAAAAGCAAAGATTATTACTTTTACCTTTTGCATAATGGTCCAGCCAGTCATATTAACAAAAAGAATTTTAGTTATATATCCCGAAATTAAGTGAGCTACCCCCAAGCAGCAATATGAGCAAACTCTTCTCTGTAGCAAAAGAGTGAGAAGACTTTATGGTAGAGGTGAAAAACCAAACGAGCTTAAAAATAGCTGGTTGCTTGAGAATGAATTTTAGTTCAATTAAAAGTACTATAACAGAATAAGAATAATAATACTTTTATTATAATTGATTAGGGTACAGCCTAATTAATAAAGGAAACAACCTAAATACATGAATAAAATATTAAAGGAATTTTATACTGTGGGCCTGAAAGCAGCCACCATTAATAGCGTTAAAGCTTAATTTATTAATACTTACTATTTCAATAATTTATTTTAATTCACCCTAACTATCAAGCTAATCTATAAATAGATGAACTACTGCTAGAATGAGTAATAAGGAATATAACCTCTAAAATGTGTGTGTAAATCAAAACGAATATATCATTGATAATTAACAAATTTTATATATTACAAGAATTAATAAAATGTTAACCCAACACAGGAACATTAAAGAAAGACTTAAAGTCTGAAAAGGAACTCGGCAAACCCAAGCTTCGCCTGTTTACCAAAAACATCGCCTCTTGCCAAACTTATATGAGAGGTACTGCCTGCCCAGTGACACCTGTTCAACGGCCGCGGTATAATGACCGTGCAAAGGTAGCGTAATCACTTGTCCCCTAAATAGCGACCAGTATGAATGGCAAAACGAGAGCTTAACTGTCTCCTCTGATTAGTCAATGAAATTGATCTTTCCGTGCAGAAGCGGGAATAAGAATATAAGACGAGAAGACCCTGTGGAGCTTCAAACTTAAACTAACTATATTAATAAATAATTAGCAAACAGCTTTGGGTTGGGGCGACCGCGGGGGAAAACAGAACCCCCGAGATGAATTTAAGAAAGACATTTCAAAACAACAATATAATTGACATAATTGACCCAACAATTGATCAACGGACTAAGTTACCCCAGGGATAACAGCGCAATCCTTTCATAGAGTCCCTATCGACGAGCGGGTTTACGACCTCGATGTTGGATCAGGATTCCCCATGGTGTAAAAGCTATTCAAGGTTCGTTTGTTCAACGATTAAAATCCTACGTGATCTGAGTTCAGACCGGAGCAATCCAGGTCAGTTTCTATCTATAAATAATTTTCCCTAGTACGAAAGGACCGGGAAAACAAGGCCCATAAAAATTTTAAGCCTTCTCACAAACTTCTGAAACTAAATTAAGAAGATATAGAGAAAAACTTAATCTAAATGATTTATTAAGATGGCAGAGCCCGGTATTTGCAAAAGACCTAAAATCTTTATACAAGAGTTCAAATCTCTTTCCTAATTATAAATATTATTAATCTATTATTTTATATTATTCCTGTACTACTAGCAGTAGCATTTTTAACCCTCCTTGAACGAAAAGTCTTAGGATATATACAACTTCGCAAAGGACCCAATATTGTAGGCCCCGTGGGACTTCTTCAACCAATTGCAGACGGACTAAAACTATTTACTAAAGAACCAATCCGACCAACAACATCTTCACAAATAATATTTTTATTTATACCAACAATAGCCCTCACCCTAGCCTTATTAATTTGAATTCCTCTTCCCCTCCCTAATACATTTTCTAATCTAAATTTAGGAATTTTATTTATATTAGCCTTATCTAGCTTGGCCGTATATTCGATTCTAGGGTCGGGCTGAGCTTCAAATTCTAAATATGCCTTAATCGGAGCACTTCGAGCAGTTGCCCAGACAATCTCATATGAAGTAACATTGGGATTAATTTTATTATGTTTAATTTTAATAACGGGAGGATTTATGTTATTTAATTTTAATATTACACAAGAACACGTATGATTTATTGTACCAGCCTGACCAATAGCTACCATATGATTTGTTTCTACACTGGCAGAAACAAACCGAGCACCATTTGATTTAACCGAAGGAGAGTCTGAGTTAGTATCAGGGTTTAATGTAGAATATGCCGGAGGCCCCTTCGCCCTATTTTTTTTAGCAGAATATGCAAATATTTTAATAATAAATGTATTGTCCACAGTTCTTTTTTTAGGAACAACTTTCTATCACCTTCATCCAGAATATTCAACAATCAACTTAATTATTAAGGCCTCTTCCCTATCAGCCTTATTTTTATGGGTGCGAGCCTCTTACCCACGATTTCGATATGACCAACTTATACATCTCGTATGGAAAAATTTTTTACCAATTACAATTGCAATGACTATTTTCCATCTCTCCACCCCCATCATAATAAATGGCCTTCCCCCCCAGCCATAGGATATGTGCCCGAAAACTAGGACTTACCTTGATAAGGTAAATATAGAGGTTTAAACCCTCTCATCTCCTAAAAAAAAAGGACTCGAACCTCTACCAGGAAGATCAAAACTTCAAGTGCATCCATTACACCATTTTTTAGCAAGATAAGCTAAATAAGCTTTTGGGCCCATACCCCAAAAATGTTGGTAAACCCCTTCTCTTACTAATGAACCCATATGTTTTGTCAGTATTATTATCAAGCCTCTCAGCCGGAACAATTATTACATTAGTTAGTAATCACTGATTCCTTGCCTGAATGGGCCTAGAACTAAATACACTAGCAATTGTTCCACTTATATCTAAAATACACCATCCACGAGCAACAGAAGCAGCCACCAAATATTTTTTAGTTCAAGCCGTTGCCTCTGCCCTTATTCTATTTGCAACAATACTGAATGCCTGATATACTGGAGAATGAACAATTATTAATATACAAATAAATATTCCAACACTATTATTAACATTAGCCTTATTAATTAAACTAGCAGTAGCCCCCTTCCACATATGAATACCAGATGTTATGCAAGGACTAAGCCTGATTATTTGCCTAATTTTGTCAACTTGACAAAAACTTGCCCCTATAGCACTTCTCATTTTAATTGCCCCTAAAACAAATCCAATATTATTAACCTTATTAGGTACATTATCCCTTTTAGTTGGGGGATGAGGGGGACTAAATCAACTTCAACTCCGAAAAATTATAGCTTACTCCTCTATTGCACACCTGGGTTGAATAATTATTATTTTATCCTTCATACCAAACTTAACATTATTTAACTTATTAATTTATATCCTAATAACTATAACCATATTCTTAATTATAATGAACTTTTCATCAACTAATACAGGTAAAATAACCTCCTCATGAATAAAAAATTTAACACTTACCTCAATAATAATAATAATTTTAATATCCTTGGGGGGACTCCCACCAACCTCCGGATTTTTACCCAAATGGATAATTCTTGAAGAAATCATTAAACAAAACCTAATTCCCCTTGCTACAGCTGCAGCCATTTCAGCCTTATTAAGCTTATTCTTTTATTTACGCCTTTCTTACATAATATCATTAACCACCCCTCCCACTCCTTTAAATTCTAAAATTATATGACGACTAAATATAATTCCCAACCAAATCTTAGCTATAATAATTGTTACCTCTACTCTTCTCTTACCAATTACACCTTCTATTTTGAATTTTATATAAAGATTTAAGTTAATTAAACTAAGAACCTTCAAAGTTCTAAACAGAAGTTAAACCTCCTAATCTTTGATAAGACCGGCAGAACTTATTCCACATCTTCTGAATGCAACCCAGACACTTTAATTAAGCTAAGACCTTACTAGATTAGCAGGCTTTTATCCTACGACCTTTTAATTAACAGCTAAATACCGATACAACGGACTTAATCTACTTCTCCCGCTTTGTGGGGGGGGAAAAAGCGGGAGAAGCCCCGGCAGAGATTATATCTGCTCTTTAAAATTTGCAATTTTATGTGCTAAGCACTACGGGGCTGATAAGAAAAGGACTTGACCTTCATTGTTGAGGCTACAACTCAACGCCCTTTCGGCCATCTTACCCGTGATAATTACTCGATGATTTTTTTCAACAAATCACAAAGATATTGGTACCCTCTATTTAATGTTTGGTGCCTGAGCCGGAATGGTTGGTACAGCTTTAAGCCTTTTAATTCGAGCGGAGCTAAGTCAACCTGGTGCTCTATTAGGGGATGATCAGATTTATAATGTAATCGTAACTGCCCATGCTTTTGTAATAATTTTTTTTATAGTTATACCTATTATAATCGGCGGATTTGGTAACTGGCTGCTCCCATTGATAATTGGTGCCCCCGATATAGCATTTCCACGAATAAATAATATAAGCTTTTGACTTCTTCCTCCATCACTTTTATTACTCTTAGCTTCTTCAGGAGTAGAAGCAGGCGCTGGAACCGGATGAACAGTATACCCACCCCTAGCTAGTAATATAGCACACGCCGGGGCTTCTGTAGATTTAACTATTTTTTCTCTTCACCTCGCCGGGGTATCATCTATCTTAGGCGCTATTAATTTTATTACAACCTCCATTAATATGAAACCCCCAGCTATATCACAATATCAAACGCCTTTATTTGTGTGGTCTGTTTTAATTACTGCTATTTTACTATTACTCTCTTTACCAGTATTAGCTGCAGGCATTACTATACTTCTTACTGATCGAAACCTTAACACCACATTTTTTGACCCGGCGGGGGGCGGAGACCCAGTGCTCTATCAACATCTATTTTGATTTTTTGGTCACCCTGAAGTATATATTCTTATTCTTCCAGGATTCGGCATAATTTCTCACATTGTTACCTATTATTCGGCTAAAAAAGAGCCATTTGGATATATAGGCATAGTTTGGGCAATAATATCAATTGGCCTCTTAGGTTTTATTGTATGAGCACACCATATATTTACAGTCGATCTTAATGTTGATACACGAGCATATTTTACCTCAGCAACAATAATTATTGCTATCCCAACAGGAGTAAAAGTATTTAGCTGACTGGCAACAATACACGGAGGNACCATTAAATGAGATGCTGCCATACTTTGAGCCCTCGGATTTATTTTTCTTTTTACAGTGGGAGGTTTAACCGGCATTGTATTAGCAAACTCCTCTTTAGATATTGTATTACATGNTACCTACTATGTAGTAGCTCATTTTCATTATGTATTATCAATGGGTGCCGTTTTTGCTATTTTAGGTGGCTTTGTACACTGGTTCCCCCTTTTTTCAGGATACACACTCCACCCAACCTGATCAAAAATTCACTTTGGAGTAATATTTTTAGGAGTAAATATAACGTTTTTCCCACAACATTTTCTTGGCTTAGCAGGAATGCCTCGACGATACTCAGATTATCCGGACGCCTACACCCTTTGAAACTCTTTATCATCAATTGGGTCCCTTATTTCTCTAGTGGCAGTAATTATAATAATATTTATTATTTGGGAAGCCTACACATCAAAGCGAGAAGTCTTTACCACTGAATTAATATCAACAAATATTGAATGATTACATGGATGTCCTCCCCCCTATCACACATTTGAAGAGCCGTCTTTTGTACAAACACCTACAAGACAAGAGAAGAAGGAATCGAACCCCCCTCAACTAATTTCAAGTTAACCACATACCAATCTGCCATTCTCTTAAAACATTAGTAAAATTATTACCAGGCCTTGTCATGGCTTAATTATTAGTTAAATTCTTATATGTTTTTTATGGCATATCCATCACAACTTGGTTTTCAAGACGCAGCCTCCCCTATTATAGAAGAGCTCTTATATTTTCATGATCACGCCTTAATAGCAGTATTTTTAATCAGCGCTCTTGTACTTTATATTATTACCGCTATAATGACAACAAAATTAACTAATACCAACGCCATAGATGCTCAAGAAATTGAAATAGTATGAACTATCATACCGGCTATCATTTTAATTGTTATTGCCCTCCCATCTTTACGGATTCTTTACTTAATAGATGAAATTAATGATCCCCACCTCACTGTTAAAGCAATAGGACATCAATGATATTGAAGTTATGAATTTACAAATTATGAAAATCTAATATTTGATTCGTATATGGTACCAACACAAGATCTTCTACCTGGACAATTCCGTCTGCTAGAAGTAGATAACCGTATTGTAGTCCCAATAGAATCTCCTATCCGAATATTAATTTCAGCAGAAGATGTGTTACACTCTTGAGCTGTCCCCTCTCTAGGCATTAAAACAGACGCCATCCCGGGACGATTAAATCAAACAACATTTATTACATCTCGACCAGGAGTTTTTTATGGACAATGTTCTGAAATTTGTGGGGCAAATCACAGCTTTATACCAATCGTAGTTGAAACAACACCATTAAGTAATTTTCAAAGCTGATCCTCTTCCCTATCAAACCTATCATTAAGAAGCTTTCATGAATAAGCAATAGCCTTTTAAGCTGGAGTTCGGTAATAAATTACCCTTAATGATATGCCTCAATTAAACCCGAGCCCATGATTTTTAATTTTTATAATATCCTGATTTATTTATTTAATTATTTTAATATCAAAAACCACAAACTTCAAAATATTAAATAAGCCAACACAATATTTGTACTTAACTAATCCACAACCCTGAAACTGATTATGAGTCTAAGCTTTTTTGATCAATTTATAAGTCCAACACTTATAGGAATTCCACTAATTATTGTGTCAATATATTTTCCATTATTACTTATCCCAAATCTTACTAATAAATGACTAGAAAACCGCTTGTCATCATTACAGCTTTGATTTATATGTAATTTAACTAAACAACTTATAGGCCCCTTAAACNTTAATGGACATAAGTGATCCCCCTTATTAATTTCCCTAATAATATTTATTATTTTTATAAACTTGTTGGGTTTATTTCCCTATACTTTTACACCAACAACACAGCTATCCATAAATTTAGGCCTAGCAGCACCCCTATGATTAGCCACAGTACTTATAGGCTTACGAAATAAACCCTCTATAGCTCTTGGACACCTATTACCAGAAGGTACACCAGCCCTACTTATCCCCGCCCTTGTTTTAATTGAGACAATTAGTCTATTTATTCGACCATTAGCACTTGGGGTTCGACTAACAGCAAATTTAACGGCAGGACACCTATTAATTCAACTAATTTCTACCGCAATCTTTATTCTAATTCCACTTATACCAGTAATTGCTACTATAACTTTAATAATTTTACTTCTACTTACATTGTTAGAAATCGCTGTAGCCATAATTCAGGCCTATGTTTTTGTTTTACTACTAAGTCTTTATTTACAAGAAAACATTTAATGACACACCAAGCTCATGCTTTTCATATAGTTGACCCCAGCCCTTGACCCTTAACAGGGGCTATTGCAGCNCTGCTTTTAACATCCGGCTTAGCAATATGATTTCACTTCGAATCTACAATATTAATAAACTTAGGCCTAATTATTATAATCTTAACAATAATTCAATGATGACGAGATATTGTACGAGAGGGGACATTTCAAGGACATCATACTATGCCAGTTCAAAAGGGCCTCCGTTATGGTATAATCTTATTTATTATATCCGAAATTCTATTCTTCTTTGGATTTTTTTGAGCATTTTATAACTCAAGCCTAGCACCAGTTCCTGAACTAGGAGAATGTTGACCACCAGCAGGAATTTTGCCCCTTGACCCATTTGAAGTGCCATTATTAAATACAGCAGTTCTGTTGGCCTCTGGTGTAACTGTTACATGAACGCATCACAGCATTATAATAAGTAATCGCAAAGAAGCCATCCAATCTTTATTTCTAACAATTATACTAGGTCTATATTTTACTGCTCTTCAAGCCATAGAATACTATGAGGCCCCCTTTGCTATTGCAGATGGCGTATATGGATCAACCTTCTTTGTAGCAACCGGCTTTCATGGTCTTCACGTAATTATTGGGTCCCTATTTTTATTAACCTGTTTAATTCGACAAACTAAGTTTCATTTTACATCTAATCATCATTTTGGCTTTGAGGCCGCCGCCTGATATTGACACTTTGTAGATGTTGTTTGATTATTCCTTTATGTATCAATTTACTGATGAGGGTCTTGTCTTTTTAGTATAATATATTAATGACTTCCAATTATTAGATTTCAGTTGAATCTGAAAAAAGACAATAAATATTTTATTAACACTAATTGTTACAATCTTAATTTCAACTATTTTAATTATTGTTGGCTTTTGATTACCGGTTAATACACCAGATATAGAAAAAGTATCACCATATGAGTGTGGATTTGATCCCCTTGGATCTGCACGCCTTCCCTTCTCGGTTCGATTCTTCTTAGTCGCAATTTTATTCTTATTATTTGATCTTGAAATTGCCTTATTATTACCTACCCCCTGAGCCTCCCAAATTTTACCCCTCAATATATTAATTTTATCTACAGCTATTTTACTTCTTCTTACGATCGGACTTATTTATGAATGAGTACAGGGGGGGTTGGAATGAGCCGAATAAGTATTTAGTCTAAAAGACCATTGATTTCGACTCAATTAATTCTGGTTTAAACCCAGAAATATTTTATATCCCTTACGCTTTTTATTTTATATACAACATTTTTATTAAGTATTATAGGACTTGCCCTTCAACGAACCCATCTACTCTCAGCCCTACTATGTCTGGAAGGAATAATACTAGCACTATTTTTAGCAATATCTTTGTGAACTAAACAAATAGAGACTTCTTCATGCTTTTCACTACCTATATTTATATTAACTTTCTCGGCCTGCGAGGCCAGCACCGGCCTATCCTTAATGGTTGCAACTACCCGCACCCATGGATCAGACCACCTTAAAAATCTTAATCTACTACAATGTTAAAAATTATTATTCCTACAGCCATAATAATTCCAACAATTTGATTATCAACAACAAAATGATTATGAACTAATGTTACCACTAACAGTTTTTTTATTGCCTTAACTAGTCTCACCTTTTTATTATTTCCCTTCGAAATAATAATAATAATAAATAAATACTTAGGGTTAGATCAAATTTCCTCTCCATTATTGGTTCTCACCTGCTGACTAATACCCCTAATAATCTTGGCTAGCCAAAATCACTTGAAAAAAAATTCTATCATTTTCCAAAAGACTTATATCTCAATATTATTTATATTACAAATAGCACTTATTTTAGCATTTTCCGCAACAGAACTTATTTTATTTTATATTGCTTTTGAAACCACCCTAATTCCAACCCTTATTATTATTACACGATGAGGAAACCAAACAGAACGCCTAAATGCAGGAACATACTTTTTATTTTATACCCTAGCCGGATCACTACCCCTTCTAGTAGCCCTCCTATATTTATCAACTTTTATTGGCTCACTATCATTAGAATTCTTAATAATCTATCCAAATATATTTGTAATAACAACTACAAACAAAATCCTTTGATTTGGGTGTATAATAGCATTTATAGTAAAAATACCACTCTATGGGGCCCATTTATGATTACCAAAAGCACACGTTGAAGCACCAGTGGCAGGCTCAATAATTTTAGCAGCTGTTCTCTTAAAATTAGGAGGATATGGTATTATCCGAATTACACTTATATTTACACCTATAATTGAACTCTCATATCCCTTTATTATTTTAGCCCTATGAGGAGTTTTAATAACTAGTTTAATTTGTATTCGACAAGCCGACTTAAAATCTCTCATTGCATATTCTTCAATTAGTCACATAGGCTTAGTAGTCGCCGCCACCCTTATCCAAACCCCATGAAGCTTTACAGGAGCAGTTATCTTAATAATTTCACACGGCCTGGTTTCCTCTGCACTCTTCTGCCTAGCAAATATAAATTATGAACGAACACATAGCCGCACTATATTATTAGCCCGGGGGCTTCAAGCAACTTTGCCTCTTATAGCCACCTGATGACTATTATTTAATTTACTCAACATAGCCCTTCCCCCAACTCCTAACCTCTGGGGGGAACTAATTATTATTATCTCACTTTTTAATTGATCCCCATGAACCATTTTAATTATAGGACTTGGCACACTCCTTACCGCAGCCTACACCCTTTATATATATCTCATGACCCAGCGGGGTCAACTTCCTAAACACTTAAAATATACCCTACCAACCCTTACCCGAGAGCACTATTTGATAACTATACACCTAATACCCATAATACTTATTATATTAAAACCAGAGTTAATCTCGGGGAATTTTTCATGTTTATATAATTTAAATAAGATATTAGACTGTGACTCTGACTATAAGAGTTAAAACCTCTTTATAAACCGAAAAGAGTTAGAAATACAGAAGCTGCTAATTATCTGCCCCATGGTTAAATTCCATGATCTTTTCAACTTTTAAGGGATAAAAGCATTCCGCCGGCCTTAGAAGCCATAATTCTTGGTGCAAATCCAAGTAAAAGTTATGAATTATATATTAATTTTTAACTCCTCCCTCATAATATCCATTTTTCTCCTTTTAATTCCACTAATTTTAAATTCCACCAATAATACTAGTTGATATATATTTGTTAAATCATCAATTAAATTATCCTTTATTGTTAGTTTATTACCTTTAATAATTTTTCTAAGCCAAGGAATAGAATCGACAGCGACCAACCTCAACTTATTTACAATTTATAATTTTAATATTTCCTTCAGCATAAAAATTGATCAGTATTCAATTTTATTTTTACCAGTAGCCCTATTTGTCACATGAGCAATTCTTGAATTTGCTATATGATATATAAGTAAAGATTTAATAATTAATCAATTTTTTAAATATTTATTATTATTTCTAATTGCTATAATAATTTTAGTCACAGCCAACAATATATTTCAATTATTTATTGGCTGAGAGGGGGTTGGTATTATATCTTTTCTTTTAATTGGCTGATGACACTCCCGAACGGATGCTAATACAGCTGCAATACAAGCAGTTATATATAATCGATTTGGAGATATTGGACTAATTATTACTATAGCCTGAGTTGCAATAAACATAAATTCATGAGAAGTTCAACAGATATTTATTTTAACAAAAAATGAATCTCTTGTCCCCCTCCTTGGCCTAATTTTAGCAGCAATAGGAAAATCTGCCCAATTCGGTTTACACCCATGACTTCCAACAGCCATAGAGGGCCCAACCCCCGTATCTGCACTATTACACTCCAGCACCATAGTTGTAGCTGGTATCTTCTTATTAATTCGATTTCAACCTCTCATAGAACAAAATCCTACATCTTTAATAATTTGCCTATGCTTAGGAGCCATAACCACTTTATTTACAGCTGCATGTGCCCTAACTCAAAACGACATTAAAAAAATCGTGGCTTTTTCCACATCAAGCCAACTCGGATTAATAATAGTTACTATTGGACTTAACCAACCACAATTAGCATTTTTTCATATCTGTACCCACGCCTTTTTTAAAGCAATATTATTCTTATGCTCTGGATCTATTATTCATAACCTCAACGATGAACAAGATATTCGAAAGATAGGAGGATTACAAAAAGTATTACCAATTACAACAACTTGTCTCACAATTGGCAGCTTAGCACTAACTGGCATACCTTTCCTGTCTGGATTTTTTTCTAAAGATGCTATTATTGAATCAATAAATATGTCCAATCTTAACTGCTGATCATTAATTATTACACTAATTGCCACCTCATTTACCGCAGTATATAGCTTCCGAATCATTTTCTTTTCATCAATAAAATTTCCCCGACTAATACCCCTAAGTCCCATTAATGAAAATAATAAAATAATTATTAATCCTATTAAACGCCTGGCTTGAGGCAGTATAATAATAGGATTATTGATTATTATAAATATAATCCCAACAAAACCACAAATTTTAACAATACCAATATTTTTTAAAGTTTTAGCCCTGGTAGTTACCACTATTGGATTAATTACCGCAATAGATATAATTAAAATTACCTCAAATCTGACCACCAAGACTAAAATATATTCATTTTCAAATATACTAGCATTTTTTCCCCAAATTAACCATCGCATTGCACCAGAAACAAAAATATTAGTAGGACAAAACCTAGCCACTATTCTTACAGACTCCACCTGGTATGAAAAGTCGGGCCCCAAAGGTATTTTAAGTCAACAAATATTATTAATTAAAACTACTGCAGCAACCCAGACTGGCCTCATTAAAAATTACATATTAATACTATTTATTTCTACTCTAATTATATTAATTTTTATATTATACATTTATGGCCCACATAATACGTAAAACACATCCACTACTAAAAATTATAAACAACTCCTTTGTAGATTTACCAGCCCCTTCAAACTTATCATATTTGTGAAATTTTGGGTCCCTTCTAGGGGTTTGTCTAATTATACAGATTCTTACGGGCTTATTTTTAGCAATACACTATACAGCCGACACAACCTCTGCATTTTCATCAGTCATATGCAACTGCCGCGATGTAAATTATGGCTGAATAATACGAAGCACCCATGCTAATGGGGCCTCGTTCTTTTTTATTTGTATTTATATACACATTGGACGAGGCCTTTATTATGGATCCTACATATATAAAGAAACCTGAAATATTGGTGTTATTCTATTATTTTTAGTTATAGCAACAGCATTTGTAGGATATGTTCTTCCATGAGGACAAATATCCTTCTGAGGTGCCACCGTTATCACTAATCTCCTTTCAGCAGTTCCTTATTTAGGAGATATATTAGTACAATGAATCTGAGGAGGATTTTCTGTTGATAAAGCCACCCTAACCCGATTCTTTGCTTTTCACTTCATCTTACCATTTATTATTTCCGGGGTTAGTATTGTTCACTTACTGTTTCTTCATGAAACAGGCTCAAACAATCCAATAGGATTAAATTCTAACTCTGATAAAATCCCATTTCACCCATATTTTTCATTCAAAGACTTATTAGGCTTTCTAATTTTAATCCTTTTATTAATATTATTATCTTTATTTTCCCCTAATCTTTTTAATGACCCAGAAAATTTTACCCCAGCCAACCCCCTAATTACTCCCCCCCACATTCAACCTGAATGATATTTTTTATTTGCATATGCAATCTTACGCTCTATCCCAAATAAATTAGGGGGAGTCATTGCCCTGCTGATGTCCATCCTTATTTTATTATTTATTCCTATACTACAAACCTCTAAACACCGAAACCTTGTATTTCGCCCCACAACTCAAATTCTATTTTGATTATTAATTGCTAATACACTTATATTAACCTGAATTGGAGGTCAACCAGTTGAACCCCCATTTATTGAAATTGGCCAAGTAGCTTCTGTCTTGTATTTTATATTATTCTTCACTTTATTCCCTTTAGCCGGGACAATAGAAAATAAATTAATAAAATGATATTATTGTAGTTTAAAAAACACTGGTCTTGTAAACCAAAGATGGAGCAAACGCCTCCCTATAATCTCCAGATTCTGCCCATTAAATTTTTATATTAGGATATATACCCCTTAAACAACCCCGTACACAATTAAATAAATATAATTAACCCACAGACTCCTAAAAATAACATGTACCTTGTATAAGCCTTAGCCACATAATTATTGTGTTTCTTTTTACCAGCCTAAGCCACTTATTACTAATGTTCTAAAAGTCTCAACACTACGCCAATTTTGTATTATTGAATTGCTAAAACTCTGGGGACTGCCCCTTTTGTGGGATTTTGATAATATTTTATTTTGATTAATATAAATTTTGTGCCTGTTCCCATAATAAAGCGTGACCACTAACTGCCTTCAATAAATTACACTAATATAAAAAAAATGTATAAAATATGTATATTTATAAATATTAACAAAAACTCTTCCTATCTTACACAAAGAGTTATGGAACACCCCTTAAACAACCCCTGTACACAATTAAATAAATATAATTAACCCACAAATTCCTAAAAATAACATGTACCTTGTATAAACCTTAGCCACATAATTATTGTGTTTCTTTTTACCAGCCTAAGCCACTTATTACTAATGTTCTAAAAGTCTCAACACTACGCCAATTTTGTATTATTGAATTCCTAAAACTCTGGGGACTGCCCCTTTTGTGGGATTTTGATAATATTTTATTTTGATTAATATAAATTTTGTGCCTGTTCCCATAATAAAGCGTGACCACTAACTGCCTTCAATAAATTACACTAATATAAAAAAAATGTATAAAATATGTATATTTATAAATATTAACAAAAACTCTTCCTATCTTACACAAAGAGTTATGGAACACCCCTTAAACAACCCCTGTACACAATTAAATAAATATAATTAACCCACAAATTCCTAAAAATAACATGTACCTTGTATAAACCTTAGCCACATAATTATTGTGTTTCTTTTTACCAGCCTAAGCCACTTATTACTAATGTTCTAAAAGTCTCAACACTACGCCAATTTTGTATTATTGAATTCCTAAAACTCTGGGGACTGCCCCTTTTGTGGGATTTTGATAATATTTTATTTTGATTAATATAAATTTTGTGCCCGTTCCCATAATAAAGCGTGACCACTAACTGCCTTCAATAAATTACACTAATATAAAAAAAATGTATAAAATATGTATATTTATAAATATTAACAAAAACTCTTCCTATCTTACACAAAGAGTTATGGAACACCCCTTAAACAACCCCTGTACACAATTAAATAAATATAATTAACCCACAAATTCCTAAAAATAACATGTACCTTGTATAAACCTTAGCCACATAATTATTGTGTTTCTTTTTACCAGCCTAAGCCACTTATTACTAATGTTCTAAAAGTCTCAACACTACGCCAATTTTGTATTATTGAATTCCTAAAACTCTGGGGACTGCCCCTTTTGTGGGATTTTGATAATATTTTATTTTGATTAATATAAATTTTGTGCCTGTTCCCATAATAAAACGTGACCACTAACTGCCTTCAATAAATTACACTAATATAAAAAAAATGTATAAAATATGTATATTTATAAATATTAACAAAAACTCTTCCTATCTTACACAAAGAGTTATGGAACACCCCTTAAACAACCCCTGTACACAATTAAATAAATATAATTAACCCACAAATTCCCAAAAATCACATGTACCTTGTATAAACCTTAGCCACATAATTATTGTGTTTCTTTTTACCAACCTAAGCCACTTATTACTAATGTTCTAAAAGTCTCAACACTACGCCAATTTTATATTATTGAATTCCTAAAACTCTGGGGACTGCCCCTTTTGTGGGATTTTGATAATATTTTATTTTGATTAATATAAATTTTGTGCCTGTTCCCATAATAAAGCGTGACCACTAACTGCCTTTAATAAATTACACTAATATAAAAAAAATGTATAAAATATGTATATTTATAAATATTAACAAAAACTCTTCCTATCTTACACAAAGAGTTATGGAACACCCCTTAAACAACCCCTGTACACAATTAAATAAATATAATTAACCCACAAATTCCTAAAAATAACATGTACCTTGTATAAACCTTAGCCACATAATTATTGTGTTTCTTTTTACCAGCCTAAGCCACTTATTACTAATGTTCTAAAAGTCTCAACACTACGCCAATTTTGTATTATTGAATTCCTAAAACTCTGGGGACTGCCCCTTTTGTGGGATTTTGATAATATTTTATTTTGATTAATATAAATTTTGTGCCTGTTCCCATAATAAAACGTGACCACTAACTGCCTTCAATAAATTACACTAATATAAAAAAAATGTATAAAATATGTATATTTATAAATATTAACAAAAACTCTTCCTATCTTACACAAAGAGTTATGGAACACCCCTTAAACAACCCCTGTACACAATTAAATAAATATAATTAACCCACAAATTCCTAAAAATAACATGTACCTTGTATAAACCTTAGCCACATAATTATTGTGTTTCTTTTTACCAACCTAAGCCACTTATTACTAATGTTCTAAAAGTCTCAACACTACGCCAATTTTATATTATTGAATTCCTAAAACTCTGGGGACTGCCCCTTTTGTGAGATTTTGATAATATTTTATTTTGATTAATATAAATTTTGTGCCTGTTCCCATAATAAAGCGTGACCACTAACTGCCTTTAATAAATTACACTAATATAAAAAAAATGTATAAAATATGTATATTTATAAATATTAACAAAAACTCTTCCTATCTTACACAAAGAGTTATGGAACACCCCTTAAACAACCCCTGTACACAATTAAATAAATATAATTAACCCACGAATTCCCAAAAATCACATGTACCTTGTATAAACCTTAGCCACATAATTATTGTGTTTCTTTTTACCAACCTAAGCCACTTATTACTAATGTTCTAAAAGTCTCAACACTACGCCAATTTTATATTATTGAATTCCTAAAACTCTGGGAACTGCCCCTTATAAACTCTGATAATATGTTTGTTATACAAATTTTATATATTATAATAAACTTAACCATTAACTGCCACCTATAACCATCAAAAACATACCCTTAAGGCGCGTAAGGAGCCACGAGATATTCCCCGAGTTACCTCTAATACCACAAATAAAGTTAAAAGAAGAGCCCACCCAGAAATAATTAAAAAACCTGCACCTAAAGTATACATAGAGCCAACCCCACTAAAATCACAAACCACTAAATTAAATTCTACCTCAACCCCAGAAAACAAATATTCAAAAAAATAAATCTCATAAATTAGTATATAAACAATTACTCCTAACAAATACATAAGCATGTAAATTAAAACAGACCAACTCCCCCAAGATTCAGGATATAATTCAGCAGCTAAAGAAGTAGAATAAGCAAACACCACTAATATTCCTCCAAGATAAATTAATAATAATACAAGAGACAAAAATGAAATACCAAAATCAACTAAAATTCAACACCCACAAACAGCACCCAACACTAAACCTAAAGCAGCATAATAAGGGGACGGATTTGATGCCATAGCAATAAATCCAATAATTAACCCAATAAAAGCCAAAAAACTAATATAAATCATAATTATTATTTGGGCTCTCACCAAAACTTTTGATCTGAAAAATCAATGTTGTATTCAACTATAAAAACCTAACATCTAAGCATTCCCTCATCCCAAAAATAAACAACAACCCCTTAATATACCACCCAATTAACGAGTGTCTGGAGCATTTCCTCATCCCAAAAATAAACAACAACCCCTTAATATACCACCCAATTAACGAGTGTCTGGAGCATTCCCTCATCCCAAAAATAAACAACAACCCCTTAATATACCACCCAATTAACGAGTGTCTGGAGCATTTCCTCATCCCAAAAATAAACAACAACCCCTTAATATACCACCCAATTAACGAGTGTCTGGAGCATTTCCTCATCCCAAAATAAACAACAACCCCTTAATATACCACCCAATTAACGAGTGTCTGGAGCATTTCCTCATCCCAAAAATAAACAACAACCCCTTAATATACCACCCAATTAACGAGTGTCTGGAGCATTTCCTCATCCCAAAAATAAACAACAACCCCTTAATATACCACCCAATTAACGAGTGTCTGGAGCATTTCCTCATCCCAAAAATAAACAACAACCCCTTAATATACCACCCAATTAACGAGTGTCTGGAGCATTCCCTCATCCCAAAAATAAACAACAACCCCTTAATATACCACCCAATTAACGAGTGTCTGGAGCATTTCCTCATCCCAAAAATAAACAACAACCCCTTAATATACCACCCATGAACGCAAACATTTTTACTGTTATTTTTTAATTTAATTTTCAATAAACTTTTAATTATTTTAATATTTTAATATTTTAATTTTTAATTTTAAATGGTTTTTAATGCTTTAACAATTTTCAATAATTTTTAATAATTTTGATATTTTTGATATTTTTAATATTTTCTTAATAATTTTAAATATTAATAATTTTTAAATCTTAATAACTTTTAACGGCTTTTAACCTTTTATTAAATTTTTAATAATTTTCAATAATTTTCAATAATTTTTAATAATTTTTAATAATTTTTAATAATTTTTAATAATTTTTTTAATAATTTTTAATAAAAAATAAGAAAATTATTAAACACAAAATATTTTTTTAAAATCTCATCCAGCCAAGGCCACTTGGCCACCTGAAATTAACCTAAACTCCCCTACGCATTAACGCCTAAAAAGTTTATCGAACAAGGAAGTACCTCCCTCCCACTTTAGGCACCCAAGGCCAAGGTTCTAAACCTAAACTATCGCTCGTACTAGTCTTTCCATAGTCTATATGAGGCGGTGACATATTATGCTTAATAGTGCATTCAGATTATTTCCATACGGAAAGTGTTTTGGTGCCCTCCTGATTTTTAATTTTACCGACAGGCGAGAAACCACCAACCCGACCCTCACGATACGAACTCCAGATCTAAGGACCTATTTTTTAGAGTGGTGGATCATTCCTTTCAAAATGCATCTGGTTTGAATCTATGAACAATTGGAATTAGACGTATCAGATATGCCAGTTATCCTACATCTATGGGTTTCTTGAAGTATCGGAGTGCCCCGCACCCGCATAACTGGTTTGGACGGCATCCATTATTTTTTTTTCTCTCTGTGAGGTCAACAGACATATAAGCTTATACCTGGTGAATCTGGTTCTAAACCTGAACATATCATGCTTATGTTTATTTGACTGAGATCTGCTTGTTTCCAATGAATATCAATGTTAGACGGACATACCTGCTATAGATTTCCCCCCGGTCCTTTAATTATAAATACTTCAATTTTTAAACTCATTTAAATTTACGCGAAACTAAATTCTCAAGAATTTAAATTTGAAAATTATCTTTTTTTATTTTATATTCCAACCCCCCCCCCTTAATTTAAGCTAATCAGTACGCATTACTTTTAGTTAAAAACCCCCCAAAAACTAAAACTTTTGTACTTACACTAAATAATTATAGGAAAATATTAGTAAGGCTAGTATGTAAAAATAAAATTCTAACCAAATATATACTGTTA